TCTTTATATGTACGCTCTAAGGAAAAGAAGAAAAAAAAAAGAATCGAACGTTCGAGTATTCTAAATTCTATCAAAAAATGATAGAAGGACGGACAGATAAAATAGATATATATGTGGTATATATATCTTTCTATTGAATTGCGAATACAGAGATAATAGAATCATTTCTGATTCGACCAAATATGGGTATCCGATATAGATGAAAGAAAATCAAACAAATAGAAGGAAACTTTTTTCAATATGGGAATAGGTATCTAATAAATTCAACAGTTCCGGCATTTCATTCTCATAATACAAATGAAAAAACATCCTAATGAGATCCCAATCTCAAAGAAAAAAAAAAGGGGGGATATGGCGAAATTGGTAGACGCTACGGACTTAATTGGATTGAGCCTTGGTATGGAAACTTACCAAGTGAAAACTTTCAAATTCAGAGAAACCCTGGAATTCACAATGGGCAATCCTGAGCCAAATCCTGCTTTCCGAAAACAAACAAATAAAAGTTCAGAAAGTGAAAATCAAAAAAGGATAGGTGCAGAGACTCAATGGAAGCTGTTCTAACAAATGGAGTTGACTACATTTCCTTTCGCAGTAGGAAATGAATCCTTCTAGAAAGATTCAAGAAAGGATCAAGGATAAACATATATATCTATATATATGTTATATATATATATATATGTACTGAAATACTATCTTAATTGATTAATGAAGACTCCAAACTTATATTCTTCTATTTGTAAATATTTCTATCACAAATGAAAGATGTGAATCAAATCAATTACAACTTGAAGAAAAAATGGAATATTCATTGATCAAATCAGTCACTCCAGCATAGTCTGATGGATCTTTTGAAGAACTGATTAATCAGACGAGAATAAAGATAGAGTCCCATTCTACATGTCAATACTGACACCAATGAAATTTTTAGTAAGAGGAAAATCCGTCGACTTTAGAAATCGTGAGGGTTCAAGTCCCTCTATCCCCAAAAGACCTTTTTATTCTCTAATTTTTTATCCTATATCCTCTTTTTATTTGAAAAAGAAAATTCGTGAAAATTCATTATGTGTCTTATTCAGTCTATTCTTTCACAAAAGGATCCGGGTGGGATTTTTCTTTTTGTTATTATAAGAACAAGTCTTGTTGGAATTTGTAGTTGAATATATTTGACACACGTAGAATTTTTTTATATATGATAAACGTACAAATGAACATCTTATCTTTGAGCAAAGAATCCTCATATGAATAATTAAGAATACACAATCATTACTACTACTGAAACTTACAAAGTCTTTTTTTTATTTAGTTGACATAGACTCAAGTAATTTCTTACAATGAGGATGGTACGTCAAGAATGGTCGGGATAGCTCAGCCGGTAGAGCAGAGGACTGAAAATCCTCGTGTCACCAGTTCAAATCTGGTTCCCGGCGATTCATTTGTATGAGTATCTATTCCCATATTCATTTTAATGAATTTGGGAATAGATATATCTTTATTAGTGGTCTTGATCATCCTACATAATTTATCTAGGTGTCCGGAGATATGCTCTTTCTAGATGAAGAAAGAATACATGTATATTCTAGGTATATACAGTATGTAAATGAATTATTCGATTTTGTTTCTCTTTTTTCTGCTCTCCAAAAAGAATGTTACTATTTCAACAATTTCAACAATATTCAAATGGTTAAATTAGTTAGTTGGTTGAAAGACCAAAAAGTTTAATCTAGGGGAGTTCAGAGGTGGGAATAGTCAAAATTCATCTCAGATACATTACAAATAAATCCGGTCCATTTCTTTGTGTTTTCTTTGGTATTTCTATTTTCTTCATTTCTTTGATCGTACTTTTCTTTTTCGTAGCCGGATATATAATTGATGTTGATGTGCATCTTACATAGTTAATGATGCAGAACTTTTTCAGTTCATCCTATTGGCTCATCCGAAATAAGTATTGTTCAAATCTTAGAATCTCAATGAATCCCTATATTATTCTCTTCTTTAATTTCCGAATTTGATTATTTATCTCATCCATAATAAGATATAAGATATGAATGAAACCTCAATTATTCTGTCTAATCTATAAAAAAATGTACATATATTCCTTGAAAATCTGGGGTTGTCGAAGGGCGGATTACTTTCTTATTTTTATCATTTAGTGAGCATCTTGTATTTCATAAAAATTGGGGGCGATATAATCTTTACGCAAAGGCCATCCTATCCAACTTTCGGGCATTAAAATACGTTTCAGACGCGGATGATTATCATAAGAGATTCCTAACATATCATAAGATTCCCTTTCTTGAAAATCCGCACTTTTCCAAACCCAGAAAATAGAAGGAATTCTGGGATTTTTCCTTGGGGCAAATACTTTTATGCATACCTCTTCTGGTTGATCTAGACTATACTCTATTCTCGTAAGATGATAGACACTAGCTAACAGTCCTCCTGGTGCTACATCATAGGCACATTGGGAACGTAGATAATTGTAACCATATATATATAAAAT